AACGAATTGGTCCACTACAGAAACGAGACTTCATAAGTTTAGAGACTTGAGAACAGAACAAAAAACAGGGAGACTCCATCGTCTTCCGAAAAGAGATGCGGCCGTGTTGAAAAGACAATTATCTCACTTGCAAACATATCTGGGCGGGATTAAATATATGACGGGGTTACCAGATATTGTAATCATCATTGATCAACACGAAGAATATACGGCCCTTCAAGAATGTATCACTTTGGGAATTCCAACAATTTGTTTAATCGATACAAATTGTGACCCCGATCTTGCAGATATTTCGATTCCAGCCAACGATGACGCTATATCTTCAATTCGATTAATTCTTAACAAATTAGTATTCGCAATTCGTGAAGGGCGTTCTAGTTTAATAATAAGATAAAAAACTTAACTTACTTTGTAAATTTCATAGAGTTTTGTAATAAGTTACTATTTATGAATCTCAGATACTCTTTTTGGATCTCAAAAAAGAGATAAAAAACTGGGGATATTATGTGATTCGTTGTATTCAAGAATTTAATTGGTATTATAAATATATATATGGGATTCAAGTAGTCACGTAGAGAAAGAGACGTTTGAATCAAAATAATTTTCTTTAAAGCTATATTTTTTTAAGAGGGCAATATGAATGTTCTATCTTGTTCTATCAACACACTAAAGGGGTTATACGATATTTCTGGTGTGGAAGTAGGCCAACATTTCTATTGGAAAATAGGAGGTTTTCAAGTCCACGGCCAAGTACTTATTACTTCTTGGGTTGTAATTGCTATCTTATTGGGTTCAGCTACTCTAACTGTTCGGAACCCACAAACCATTCCGACCGGTGGTCAGAATTTCTTCGAATATGTACTTGAATTCATTCGAGATGTGAGTAAAACTCAAATTGGAGAAGAATATGGCCCCTGGGTTCCTTTTATTGGAACAATGTTTCTATTTATTTTTGTTTCTAATTGGTCAGGAGCGCTTTTACCTTGGAAAATCATACAATTACCTCATGGGGAGTTAGCCGCACCCACGAATGATATAAATACTACTGTTGCTTTGGCTTTACTCACGTCAGTGGCATATTTCTATGCGGGTCTTACCAAAAAGGGATTGGGTTATTTCGGGAAATATATTCAACCAACCCCAATCCTTTTACCCATTAACATCTTAGAAGATTTCACAAAGCCTTTATCACTTAGTTTTCGACTTTTCGGAAATATATTAGCTGATGAATTAGTAGTTGTTGTTCTTGTTTCTTTAGTACCTTTAGTGGTTCCTATACCTGTCATGTTCCTTGGATTATTTACAAGTGGTATTCAAGCTCTGATTTTTGCAACTTTAGCCGCGGCTTATATAGGGGAATCCATGGAGGGCCATCATTGACTAGTTTTTGAAAGATTCTTTTTTAGCTTATCCCAAGGTAATGTATGCGTGGCTCAAAAAAAATCTAATCTAATTAGGAAATCTAAATATACAACTCACTATATACAATCTAGAGTAATAGCTAAAGATATTAGAGTAGAGAGTTGTAAAAAAAAAGGGGGGAAAGAGATCTAAAAGATCTTTTTCCTAAAATTATTGGTTGATCCACTTATATTATACCATTCTCTCCTGAATAGATATTCATTTTATATTGCTGGTCGGCCAATCCTAATATTTCCTATTCGGAATCAGAATTTGAATAAGAATTCTTGTGGTTTACGTTATGGAAGAAAGACGTGTATAGGTGATTGATATTAAATATTGACTAGTTATATATGAACTAAAGAGATATTCAATTTGCCCTACTACTAGAAATTTGATGGCTATTCCAATAGAAGTCTTTCCGTATCCTCTGGAACTGTGAGTTCAATGAATAAACAGATGAAATCAAGAAAAAAAATCGAAGAATTCAAAGAATGGTTCGGAACAAAGAAATGGACGGACGAAAGTCGTACGGATTCGCAAAGACTTTGTCGATAGGAACTAAAAAAGAGATATCGAAGTAAAGTAGTTTTGATCCTTGAATAAGATTATTACTTCAATTTTAAGTTTGTAGTGACTTCGACTGGATGAATTGTAGCGATGTAATATTAAGTTAGAATTCATCGGCTGACTGTATCATTAACCATTTTTTTTTGTATGAGGAACTTATCATGAATCCACTGATTTCTGCCGCTTCCGTTATTGCTGCTGGATTGGCTGTAGGGCTTGCTTCTATTGGACCTGGAGTTGGTCAAGGTACTGCTGCGGGCCAAGCTGTAGAAGGTATCGCGAGACAGCCTGAGGCGGAGGGAAAAATACGAGGTACTTTATTGCTTAGTCTAGCTTTTATGGAAGCTTTAACAATTTATGGCCTGGTTGTAGCATTAGCACTTTTATTTGCGAATCCTTTTGTTTAATCTTATAAATTCGAAAAAGCAATAACCCACGGGAAGGGCTGATTTGTGGATGAGGAATTAGCATACTCACTCGCTTTCATCCTTTCCGTTCGTAGTCTAAGGAACCCCCTTTTATATTTTTT